GCGAAAATTGTTATGAATTAAATTATAAGAAATTTTTGAAATCAAAAACAAATATTTGTGAACAATGTGGATATCATTTGAAAATGAGTAGTTCAGATAGAATCGAACTTTCGATCGATCCCGGTACTTGGCATCCTATGGATGAAGACATGGTCTCTCTGGATCCCATTGGATTTCATTCGGAGGAGGAGCCTTATAAAGATCGTATTGATTCTTATCAAAGAAAGACAGGATTAACTGAGGCTGTTCAAACAGGCATAGGTCAACTAAATGGTATTCCCGTAGCAATTGGGGTTATGGATTTTCAGTTTATGGGGGGTAGTATGGGATCCGTAGTCGGGGAGAAAATCACCCGTTTGGTTGAGTACGCTACCGATCAATTTCTACCTCTTATTATAGTGTGCGCTTCCGGGGGGGCACGCATGCAAGAAGGAAGTTTGAGCTTGATGCAAATGGCTAAAATATCGTCTGCTTTATATGATTATCAATCAAATAAAAAGTTATTTTATGTATCAATCCTTACATCTCCTACTACTGGTGGGGTAACAGCTAGTTTTGGTATGTTGGGAGATATCATTATTGCTGAACCCAATTCCTATATTGCATTTGCGGGTAAAAGAGTAATTGAACAAACATTGAATAAAACAGTACCTGAAGGTTCACAAGCGGCTGAATATTTATTCCAGAAGGGCTTATTTGACTTAATTGTACCACGTAATCCTTTAAAAAGCGTTCTGAGTGAGTTATTTAAGCTCCACGCTTTCTTTCCTTTGAATTAAAATTCAATCAAGTAGAGCACACAAAATTCAATTAGTTTATTTGTAGCAAACAAGTAGTTAGTTTATAAGAATCAAAGTAAATAAGAATGGAGTTTTCTTTGATGACCTAAGATCTAATTGTAGAAAGAATAAAAAGTTGCGGATAACTCTTTTTTTTACCTAGAATCCCGATTACTAATTAAGAAGTCTCTATCAACAAGATAAAAGAGTGAATTCTTCCTTTCGTGAAATTAGGCAAATAAAATGAATTTCGTCTTATGTCTTATGTATATAATCAAATAGAGAAAAGATAGATATATAGTTTTTTATCTTTCTCTATCTCCCGAAAATCCCATTTTCACTAAAAATTCCTGTTGGGTCGCATTCTAACGAATCTTTCGATAATCTGTAAGAAACTCTTTCTTTATTAAAAATTCGAAGACAAGAACAAAAGACAAAGAAATGAAGAAAAATAATAAAGTGAATTATAATACATATCTTTCATGTAGAAAGATGAATAAGTCCATTTATTTAGTTCTACATTCCTTGGACTTATTCTATATACTCACTTAGATATATAGATACTTATTTCTATACTAAGAATTTGAAATTTAATTAATTAATAATAATTACAATTCTTAATTATAATTATTATAAGATATTTATTTTTTATAAAAAATAAATAATAGCAGGTACAAATAGTAAATCGAGGTACCCATTTTATGACAACTTTCAATTTCCCCTCTATTTTTGTGCCTTTAGTAGGCCTAGTATTTCCGGCAATTGCAATGGCTTCTTTATCTCTTCATGTTCAAAAAAACAAGATTGTTTAGATCTGATGGGACCCAATCTCATCCGTTTTTTTTTTCAAAACTTAGACTTGTAGCATAACACAGATATCTATTTCGAAAAATATGGTCTAACGTGTAATTTCCGCCGAACATAAAGGAAAAAGTTCTTATGCCTGCAGAAAAGGATCTATGGGTAAATGAATTCTAGCTAGTTTCAAATAGATCAGGATCGCTGGATGGCTAAAATGTAAAGTCGGTGGATCTATAGGTATATCAATATGTATAGTGGGCTCATATGAAGGGTATGTTATTATTTTAGATCTAACCAATTTGATGAATTACTCCTAAAGGTTCACATCAAACTAGTGCTAGTTCACATCAAACTAGTGCTAGTTGATGAGAGTTACTTCGGAAACAAAAAAAAGTAAAGTCAAATTCATTTGGGGTATTCTCTCAATTCCAATAAAATGCAATCAGATCAAGTATGAGTTGGCGATCAGAAGATATATGGATAGAACTTATAACGGGGTCTCGAAAACTAAGTAATTTATGCTGGGCCCTTATCCTTTTTTTAGGTTCATTAGGATTCTTATTGGTTGGAACTTCCAGTTATCTTGGTAGAAATTTGATATCTTTTTTTCCGTCTCAGCAAATCATTTTTTTTCCACAAGGGATCGTGATGTCTTTCTACGGGATCGCGGGTCTCTTTATTAGTTCCTATTTGTGGTGCACAATTTCCTGGAATGTAGGTAGTGGTTATGATCGATTCGATAGAAAGGAAGGGATAGTGTGTATTTTTCGTTGGGGATTTCCTGGAAAAAATCGTCGCATATTCCTCCGATTCCTTATAAAAGATATTCAGTCCGTTAGAATAGAAGTTAAAGAGGGTATTTATGCTCGTCGTGTCCTTTATATGGATATCAGAGGCCAGGGGGCCATTCCCTTGACCCG